GTTATTGTAGCTTACCTGCATAAAGCAAAGCACTGAAAATGCTAAGACGGGTGCTAAACCACCCCAAAAACACACAGATTTGGTCCTAGTCTTATTGTTACTTTTTACTAAACTTACACATGCAAGTATCAGCGAACCTGTGAAAAAGCCCAAACACTTACACTAATAGTGCTCAAGGAGCAGATATCAGGCTCACCAAGTTAGCCCAAGACATCTAGCAACGCCACACCCCCAAGGGATCTCAGCAGTGATAGAAATTAAGCAATAAGCACAAAGCTTGACTTATTTACAGTAAACTAAGGGCTGGTTAATTCTTGTGCCAGCCACCGCGGTTACACAAGAAGCCCAAAATAACAACCTTTAAACGGCGTAAAATGTGATTAAAATTCATCAAACCAATTTAAGATAGACTACCTGCTCTTCTGTCATAAGTTAGAGCACACCTTATCACACTGTGAAAACAATCTTAATTCACCGATCAATTTGAACCCACGATAGCTAAGACACAAACTGGGATTAGATACCCCACTATGCTCAGCCCCAAACACAGATTTTTCTACCACATAAAAATCCGCCAGAGAACTACCAACCCTATATTAGAAACTCAAAGGACTTGACGGTGTCTCAAACCCAACTAGAGGAGCCTGTCCCAAAACCGATAATCCACGATACACCTAACCACTTCTAGCCCACAGCCTATATACCTCCGTCTCCAGCCTACCTTATGAAAGCACAAAAGTAGGCACAACAGTTAACCAACTAACAAGTCAGGTCAAGGTGTAGCCAATGAAATGGTGGAGATGGGCTACATTTTCTACAATAGAAACATATTACACTGACAGAACGGATTTTGAAACTAAACCCGAAAAAGAAGGATTTAGCAGTAATGTAAGAATAGAGAGCTTACATTAACCAGGACCTGAGACGCGTACACACCGCCCGTCACCCTCGTCAAAAACAACCAATACTAACTAAACTAATAATTAAACAAAGACGAGGTAAGTCGTAACATGGTAAGTATACCGGAAGGTGTGCTTGGAACACCAAGACATAACTTAAACTTAGAGTACCCAGCTTACACCTGAACGATGCCCAATAAATGGGCTGTCTTGAGCCACTATCTAGCCCAACAAACTACCAACCCCACCACAATAAACTAGACCCACACATAAATAACTGAAAACATTCAATACATTTAGTATGTGAGACAGAAAAACTATAATGGAGCTATAAAGACAGTACCGCAAGGGAAAATTGAAAAACATGAAACTTAAACCCTAGCAAAATAAAGCAAAGACAAAACCTTGTACCTTTTGCATAATGATTTAACCAGTAAATATCAAGCAAAGAGAACTAAAGTATGAAACCCCGAAACCAAATGAGCTACTTACCGGCAACCATAAGACATAAGGGTTACTAACCGTCTCTGTGGCAAAAGAGTGGAAAGACCAGTAAGTAGAGGTTAAAAGCCTACCGAACTTGGTGATAGCTGGTTGCTCAGAAAAAGAATAAAAGTTCTACCTTAAACCCCCTACAAACAACATAAAGTTACCAGTGAGATTTAAGAGATATTCAGTAGAGGTACAGCTCTACTGAAAAGGACACAACCACATACTGGAGGTCAAAAACAGCAACCAATTCCGTAGGCCTTAAAGCAGCCACCAAAAATTAAAGCGTTATAGCTAAACCATAACAAATAACACAACTAAAATTTTAACCCCTAAACAAACTGAGCTACTCTACACACATAGAAGAATTAATGTTAAAATTAGTAATAAGAAACTAAATTTCTCTAAAGCACCAGCTTAAATCAGTCCAGACAAACTACTGATTGTTAACAGTCACATATAAAACTAAAAAAATAAACAAATCATAAAGACTAAACTGTTAACCCAACACAGGGGTGCATATTAGAAAGATTAAAACCTGTAAAAGGAACTAGGCAAACAAAGAACCCGACTGTTTACCAAAAACATAGCCCCTAGCACAACAAGTATTAGGGGTGATGCCTGCCCAGTGACACAGTTCAACGGCCGCGGTATCCTGACCGTGCGAAGGTAGCATAATCGCTCGTCTTTTAAATAAAGACTGGAATGAATGGCTAAACGAGGATCTATCTGTCTCTTATAGGTAATCAATGAAATTGATCTACTCGTGCAAAAGCGAGAATGATAACATAAGACGAGAAGACCCTGTGGAACTTAAAATAACAGTTAAAGGATGTAAATTATATAATCCAACAGGAATACCAACTACAACCTATTTAACCCTATTTTTGGTTGGGGTGACCTCGGAGAAAAGAAAAACCTCCGAAAACTTAATGCCAAGAACAACGGACCAAAGCACCATAGGTGTAAACGATCCAATATATTTGATCAATGAACAAAGCTACCCCAGGGATAACAGCGCAATCCCCTCTTAGAGTCCCTATCAACGATGGGGGTTTACGACCTCGATGTTGGATCAGGACATCCTAATGGTGCAGCCGCTATTAAGGGTTCGTTTGTTCAACGATTAACAGTCCTACGTGATCTGAGTTCAGACCGGAGCAATCCAGGTCGGTTTCTATCTATGATTGTAGATTTTTCAGTACGAAAGGATAAAAAAAATACAGCCAATATTTTTAAACATGCTGTACTTCACATTAATGAACATAAACTAAACTGTACACAAAGACAAAATTTTTAAATTACCCAAGAAAAGGGCCATTGTGGTAGCAAAGCAAGACGTTAATGCAAAAGGCCTAAACCCTTTAACCAGGGGTTCAACCCCCCTCCACAATAATTATACTACAAAATCTGCTAATACCCCTATCATACATAATTCCCATTCTAATCTCAGTAGCCTTCTTTACATTAATTGAACGTAAAATACTAGGATATATGCAAATACGAAAAGGACCAAACCTAGTGGGCCCATATGGATTATTACAACCAATCGCAGATGGGGTAAAACTATTTATTAAAGAACCAATCTACCCAACAAACTCCTCCACTACACTATTTTCATTAGCTCCAATACTATCCCTCCTATTGGCCCTATCAATCTGACTTCCAGTCCCCATACCCTACTCATTAGCCGACCTAAACTTAGGCCTACTGTTCATGGTATCTATGTCCAGTTTCATAGTCTATTCCATCCTGTGGTCAGGATGAGCTTCAAACTCAAAATACGCACTAATAGGAGCCCTACGTGCAGTAGCCCAAACAATCTCCTACGAAGTAACCCTAGGAATCATCCTCCTATCACTAATCTTATTCTCAGGGAGTTTTAACATACTAACACTATCAATTACACAGGAACCAATATACCTCCTATTCTCCTCTTGACCACTAGCAATAATATGATATATTTCCACACTAGCAGAAACAAACCGAGCGCCATTCGACTTAACCGAAGGCGAATCAGAGCTAGTATCCGGATACAACGTAGAATATGCCGCAGGACCATTCGCCCTATTCTTCCTAGCAGAATATACCAACATTCTAATAATAAACATACTCACCACCACCTTATTTTTCAACTCAAATACCCAAATCATACCAGAATTATTTTCCATCACATTAATTACAAAAACAATTATTCTATCCATGGGATTCCTCTGAATCCGAGCTTCATACCCACGATTTCGATATGACCAACTCATATATCTACTATGAAAAAACTTCCTACCAATTACCCTAGCACTATGCACCTGACACATATCACTACCAACCTCTACCTCTGGCATCCCCCCAATACTATAGGACACGTGCCCGAAACATAAGGATCACCTTGATAGGGTGAAAAACAGAGGCTAGAATCCTCTCGTCTCCTTAGAAAAACAGGACTTGAACCTGCACCGAAAAGATCAAAACTTCTAGTACTTCCACTATACTACATTCTAGTAAAGTCAGCTAATAAAGCTATCGGGCCCATACCCCGACAATGTTGGTTTAAATCCTCCCTGTACTAATAAACCCCATCGCTAAAGGACTTATAGTAGTAAGCCTAACCATAGGACCCCTACTAACAATAATAAGCAACCATTGAATTCTAGCATGATGCGGATTAGAAATCAGCACCCTCTCCATCATTCCACTAATCGCCCAACAACACCACCCACGAGCTATTGAAGCCGCCACCAAATATTTTCTAATCCAAGCAATAGCCTCCAGCATGTTATTATTCTCCACCATCTTTAATTCATGGGACCTCGGCCAATGAAATACAACACTACTGTACAATAATACATCATGTACTCTACTTACAGTCGCACTAGCTATAAAACTAGGCCTATCACCATTCCACCTATGTCTACCAGAAGTACTTCAAGGTACAAACACAAAAACAGCTATACTATTAACAACCTGGCAAAAACTAGCCCCACTAACCCTACTAATAATAACCCATCAACACCTAAACACCCCCTTACTATTATTAATAGGTGTTTTATCTGCCTTTTTAGGGGGTTGAGGAGGACTAAACCAGACTCAACTCCGAAAAATAATAGCCTTCTCATCAATCGCACACCTAGGATGAATAACTATTATCCTCACAATATCCCCAAAACTAACACTACTAACATTCTACCTATATTCAATAATAACAATTTCTATGTTCTTAATAATAGAACACCTAAAAACAGACAAAATATCCACCATTATAACGTCCTGAACAAAAGCCCCATTAATAAACTCAACAATAATAATAATCCTTATATCACTTGGAGGAATACCCCCACTAACTGGCTTCAGCCAAAAATGACTAATCCTACAAGAATTAATTAAACAACACTTATCCCCCAATTGCCATGCTAATAATTATAGCTTCACTACTAAGCCTATTCTTCTACTTACGACTCTCCTATTACACTGCAATCACTCTACCCCCAAACCAATTCAACCACACCCAACAGTGACGACACAAAACACTAAATGCAAAACCACACTTAGCCCTAGCTTCCTCCTTATCAATTATACTCCTACCACTTCTACCAACAATACTATCTACCATCTAAACAGAAACTTAGGATAAATACTAAACCAGGGGCCTTCAAAGCCCCAAACAAGATTAAGCTAAACCTCTTAGTTTCTGATTAAGACCTGTAAGACTCTATCTTACATCAATTGAACGCAACTCAAACACTTTAATTAAGCTAAGACCTTACTAGATAAATGGGCCTCGATCCCATAAACATTTTAGTTAACAGCTAAACACCCAATCCAACAGGTTTTTATCTACCACAAAATAACTTATTAAGCCCTGATACCACATCTAAGGTACATCTCTAGATTTGCAATCTAACATGAACTTCACCACAAGGCTCTGATAAGAAGAGGAATTAAACCTCCGTTAAATGGGTCTACAGCCCAACGCTTAACACTAAGCTACCTTACCAATGAACTTAAACCGCTGACTATTCTCTACTAACCATAAAGACATTGGCACCCTTTACCTAATCTTTGGGGCCTGAGCAGGAATAATTGGAACAGCCTTAAGCCTACTAATTCGAACAGAGCTAAGCCAACCCGGACCACTCATAGGAGATGATCAAGTATATAACGTTATTGTTACAGCCCATGCCTTCATTATAATCTTCTTCATGGTCATACCCGTAATGATCGGAGGGTTTGGAAACTGACTAGTCCCAATAATAATTGGAGCACCTGACATGGCATTTCCACGAATAAATAATATAAGTTTTTGACTCCTCCCCCCATCCCTATTACTCCTACTAGCCTCATCAGGAATTGAAGCAGGAGCTGGAACAGGATGAACTGTGTACCCCCCTCTCGCTGGAAATATAGCACATGCCGGAGCCTCCGTAGACCTAACCATCTTTTCCCTACACCTAGCCGGAGCATCATCCATCCTAGGGGCCATCAATTTTATCACCACAGCAGTTAACATAAAACCACCATCCATATCACAATATCAAACCCCACTCTTCGTATGATCCGTACTAATCACTGCTGTACTGTTACTACTATCCCTACCAGTACTCGCAGCAGGAATTACAATACTACTAACAGATCGAAACCTAAACACCACTTTCTTCGACCCATCCGGTGGAGGAGACCCAATCCTTTACCAACACCTATTCTGATTCTTTGGCCACCCTGAAGTATACATCTTAATCTTACCAGGATTCGGATTAATTTCACATATTGTAGCCTACTACACTGGAAAAAAAGAACCATTTGGCTATATAGGAATAGTCTGAGCAATAATATCAATTGGATTCCTAGGATTTATCGTCTGAGCGCACCATATATTCACCGTAGGAATAGACGTAGACACCCGAGCATACTTCACATCCGCAACCATAATCATTGCTATCCCAACAGGAGTTAAAGTATTCAGCTGACTAGCCACACTTCACGGAGGAATAATTAAATGAGATGCTCCAATACTATGAGCCCTAGGATTCATCTTCCTATTTACAATCGGAGGCCTAACTGGAATCGTCCTAGCTAATTCATCACTAGACATCGTACTACACGACACCTATTACGTTGTAGCACACTTTCACTACGTATTATCTATAGGGGCTGTATTTGCCATCATAGCCGGATTTACTCACTGATTCCCATTATTTACAGGATACTCATTAAACCAATCATGAGCAAAATTACAATTTACAGTAATATTCCTTGGTGTTAATATTACATTCTTCCCCCAACACTTCCTAGGCCTAGCTGGAATACCTCGACGCTACTCGGACTACCCAGACGCTTACACCCTATGAAATTCAATCTCATCAATTGGATCTATAATCTCATTAGCAGCAGTCATCATAATACTTGTAATTATCTGAGAAGCCTTCTCATCAAAACGAAAAATCACATCAATTGAACCACCACTCATCAATGTAGAGTGACTAAACGGCTGCCCCCCACCAAACCACACCTATGAAGAAGCCGCACATATGTTATAAATCAAGAAAGGAAGGAATCGAACCCACCTAGATCAGTTTCAAGCCAACCACATTAAACCACTATGTTACTTTCTTCCAACTGCCTGTAATAAAGACGTTAGTAAAAAATTTACACAACCTTGTCAAGATTGAATTATAGGTTAAAACCCTTTACGACTTAATGGCGCAACCCCTACAACTAGAATTCCAAGATGCAATATCCCCAATCATAGAAGAATTACTACACTTCCACGACCATACCTTAATAATCGTATTCCTCATTAGCTCACTAGTCCTACTCACCATTTCATCTATAATAACAACAAAACTAACCCACACCAGCACCATAGACGCCCAAGAAGTAGAAATAGTCTGGACCATCTTGCCTGCCATCGTACTAATCACAATCGCACTACCATCACTACGAGTTCTTTATCTAACAGATGAAATCAACAACCCACACCTAACAATTAAAGCTATAGGACATCAATGATATTGAACCTATGAATACACTGACTATAAAGACCTAGAATTTGATTCATATATAACCCCAACCCAAGACCTTATTAATGGACACATACGACTCCTAGAAGTAGACCACCGAATAATAGCCCCCATAGAAACCCCAATTCGCATACTCATTTCTGCTGAAGATGTACTCCACTCATGAGCAGTACCATCACTTGGGTTAAAAACAGATGCGGTTCCAGGACGACTAAACCAAACAAGCTTCATTATAATACAACCAGGACTGTTCTATGGACAATGCTCTGAAATTTGCGGAGCAAATCACAGCTTTATACCAATCGTGGTCGAATCTACACCACTACAACAATTCGAAAATTGATCATCAATCATCCAATCACTACAGAAGCTTATAAGAGGTATAGCACTAGCCTTTTAAGCTAGAAATAGAGGCCACCCAACCTCCTTAGTGACATGCCCCAATTAAACCCGGACCCATGACTATCAATCCTAGGAACTTCATGATTAATATACCTCATTTTACAACCAAAAATCAAGTCACATATTACAACAAATTTAATAACAAATAACCATAAAAAAAAACAAAAAAAAACCTGAACCTGACCATGAACTTAGCCCTATTTGACCAATTCTCAATCCCACAAATAAATAGGAATCCCCTTAGTCACACTAAGCCTATTAATACCAACCATAATATTCCCCACAAAAAGCAATCGATGATTAACCAACCGTACATCCACCCTACAATCATGAATAGTTAACCTAATTACAAAACAATTAATACTACCTATCAATAAATCAGGACATAATTGATCAATCCCATTAGTATCCCTTATAACATTCCTACTAACATTAAACCTAATAGGACTCCTACCTTACACATTTACCCCAACCACACAACTATCTATAAACCTAGGACTAGCAATTCCAATATGATTAGCAACCCTACTAACAGGATTGCGAAATCAACCAACAATATCACTAGCCCACCTATTACCAGAAGGAACCCCACTATTACTAATTCCACCCCTCATTATAATCGAAACCATTAGTCTCATTATCCGACCCATTGCACTAGGGGTGCGTATCACAGCAAACCTAACAGCCGGACATCTACTTATACAACTCACTTCTACTGCCATCATTAGTTCAATCCCAACACCCCTAATTCTATCTGCCATAACCATAATAATCCTACTTCTTCTTACCCTATTAGAACTAGCAGTAGCCATTATCCAAGCCATGGTCTTCGTACTACTCTTAAGCCTCTACCTACAAGATAACATCAAATAACCAAACAAATGCACCCCTACCATATAATCAACCCAAGCCCATGACCTCTAACAGGAGGAATAGCTGCATTCGCAATAACCTCTGGCCTTATTATATGATTCCACTATAACTCACTACTTCTACTAACTATTGGATTATTAAACATGACTATAACAATACTACAATGATGGCGAGATGTAGTACGAGAAAGTACACTACAAGGCCACCACACACAACCAGTACAAAAAGGACTACGCTACGGTATAATTTTGTTTATCACATCAGAAGTATTCTTTTTTTTAGGGTTCTTTTGAGCGTTCTACCATTCAAGCCTAGCCCCAACTCCCGAATTAGGTGGACACTGACCACCAACAGGAATCACACCATTAAACCCATTTGAAGTACCCCTATTAAACACAGCTGTATTACTAGCCTCTGGAGTAACAATCACTTGAGCCCACCACAGCCTTATAGAATCCAACCGTAATCAAACAATCCAAGCCCTATCTATAACAATTCTTCTTGGACTCTATTTCACAGCCCTACAAGCCACAGAATACTACGAAACCTCATTCACCATAGCCGACGGGGTATATGGATCCACATTCTTCGTATCCACAGGATTCCATGGACTTCATGTAATAATCGGAACAACATTCCTAATTACGTGCCTACTACGACAAACAAAGTACCATTTTACCACAAACCACCATTTCGGATTTGAAGCCGCAGCTTGATATTGACACTTCGTAGATATCGTTTGATTATTCCTATTTGTCTCAATTTACTGATGAGGATCATACCACCTTAGTATAACAGTACGAGTGACCTCCAATCACCAAGTTTTAGATACATCTAAAAAGTGGTAATAAACATAATAATTTCAACCATTGTACTATCCTCATTCCTATCTACTATTCTAGTGATTGTAAATAATTGACTTTCAACACAAAATCCAAACAATGAAAAACTATCCCCATACGAATGCGGGTTTGATCCACTAGAATCTGCTTGACTACCATTTTCCATTCGATTCTTCCTAGTAGCCATTCTATTCCTCCTATTTGACCTAGAAATCGCACTACTTCTACCAATACCCTGAGCTACCCAACTACCATCACCAATAACATCAGTAACCTGAGCCATGATCATTCTACTTCTACTAACTATCGGTTTAATTTACGAATGATTACAAGGAGGATTAGACTGAGCAGAATAGATGATTAGTCTAACCAAGACCACTAATTTCGACTTAGTAAATCATGACTATTAACATGATCATCTTATAACTACATTACACCTGAGCTACATAATTGCTTTCACTATTAGTATGGTTGGATTCGCCATACACCGTACCCACCTTATCTCAACCCTACTCTGCCTAGAAGGAATTATACTATCAACATTTATTCCCCTAGCCATATGGCCTCTACAACTACAAACCCCATCCCTAGCACTAACACCCCTACTTATATTAGCTTTCTCAGCTTGTGAAGCTGGCACAGGCCTATCACTTCTAGTAACCTCCTCACGAACCCACGGATCTGACCTATTACAAAGCCTAAACTTACTACAATGCTAAAAATTATTCTACCCACAATTATATTAATCCCAACCACCTCACTATGCCAAAAAAAACACTTACTATCAATAACCACCACCATCAGCTTCATCATCGCCTTCATAAGCCTACAACTAATAAAACCCCAACAAGAATCAACCATAACATACCCTAATTACCTCTTAGGTACAGACCACATCTCTGCCCCCCTCTTCGTATTATCATGCTGACTAACCCCACTAATAATTCTAGCCAGCCAAAACCACCTAATAACCGAACCCACCAATCGAAAACGAACATTCATCTCCACCATTACCCTACTACAAATTTCACTAATATTGGCATTCTCCGCAACAGAATTAACCACATTTTATGTAGCCTTCGAATCAACCCTAATCCCAGCCCTAATTGTCATCACACGATGAGGAAATCAAATACAACGATTAAGTGCTGGAGTCTATTTCCTATTTTATACCCTAGCAGGCTCTCTTCCATTATTAATCTCCCTATTATTTCTACAGTCCAACAGTGGAACCCTATCTCTACCACTTATACAACTTAACTGCCAACCAACCAACGACTCATGAACCTACACAATATGATGGTTCGCTCTATTAACCGCCTTCATGGTTAAAATACCACTCTACGGCCTCCACCTATGACTTCCAAAAGCACACGTAGAGGCTCCAATTGCTGGATCAATAGTTCTTGCCGCCGTATTACTAAAACTAGGGGGATACGGAATTATTCGAATATCATCAATCCTAAATTCACCTTTCAAAAACCTATCCTACCCATTCATAATCTTAGCCCTATGGGGCATCATTATAACCAGCCTAACCTGCCTTCGACAAACAGACCTAAAATCTATAATCGCCTACTCATCCATTGGCCATATAGGACTAGTAATTACAGCCACACTAATTCAAACCTCATGAGCACTCACTGGGGCTACCACCCTAATAATTGCCCACGGCCTAACATCATCCATACTATTCTGCCTATCAAACACAAACTATGAACGAACTAATAGCCGAATCCTACTCATAACCCGAAACATACAATCCATCCTACCCCTAATAACCATATGATGACTAATTGCCAGCCTAACTAACATAGCTCTACCACCAACCATCAACTTAATTGGAGAACTATATATTATTACCTCACTATTCAACTGATCCAACATTACAATCCTAATTACAGGATTTGGCACCGTAATCTCAGCCACCTACACACTATACATATTCTCATCTACTCAGTGATCAGGAGATTTACCAACAAGTATAATAACCATTCCACCCACACAAACACGAGAACACTTAATCATAACCCTACACGTACTACCAATAACAATACTAATAATTAAACCACAATTAATTTCAACAATATTCTGTCAATATAGTTTTAAACCAAACATTAGACTGTGGATCTAAAAATAGAAGTTAAAACCCTCTTATAGACCCGAGGTAGTATTTATAGGGATTGCTAATCCTTATCTCCGAGAATAACCTCCTCGGCTCCCCCACTTTTAAAGGATAAAAGTAACCCAATGGCTTTAGGCGCCACACTCCTTGGTAGCAAATCCAAGTAAAAGTTATGAATACCCTTCAATCAATTGACCTAAAAACACTTTACCTACTTCAACTACTAATCCTAAGCACCCCACTTATCATATCACTAATCCCCGCATTAAGCACATGAACATGAACCCCCAAACAAGCTATCACAGCATCAATATATATGTCTATCATACTATTCATTATAAAATACCACTACACCAACGACTACTCTATTTCCACCTTATTTAAATCCGATACACTTAACATTACAATAAATGTAAAATTCGACATATATTCCACCACATTTATACCAATCGCCTTATTTATTACACGAACCATTATGGACTACTCAGAATGATATATAGCCTCAGACAAACAACGAACAAAATTCTACCAATACCTACTAATCTTCTTACTAGCAATATTAACCTTGGTCACCGCCAATAACTTATTCTTAATATTTATTGGATGAGAAGGAGTAGGACTCATATCCTTTATATTAATCACATGATGACGATCCCGATTAAAAGCCAACGAATCCTCCATACAAGCCATCATCTACAACCGAATCGGAGACATCGGCCTAATTATAACAATCTGCTGACTATTCCTGTTATTAGACACCCTAGACCTATCCATAGTATACTCTATATCCCACATTGTGCCCACAACACCTATTCTAGGTCTAATCCTAGCCGCAACAGCAAAATCCGCCCAATTCGGAATACACCCATGACTACTAGCAGCTATAGAAGGCCCAACCCCAGTATCAGCCCTACTACACTCAAGCACAATAGTTGTAGCTGGGATCTACCTATTAATCCAAATACAACCCCTACTAACAAACAACTCTATCGCCCTATCAACTTGCCTGTTCATCGGATCCATCACCACACTATACGCAGCCACCCACGCCATAACAAAAAACGATATTAAAGAAATCATTGCCTACTCAACACTAAGTCAACTAGGACTAATAATAGTTACCATAGGACTGTGTCTTCCAAAATTAGCCTTTATACACCTATGCCTTCACGCATTCTTCAAATCTATGCTATTCCTATGTGCAGGAAACATCATCCACGCAATACACGGAGAACAAGACATTCGAAAAATGGGCGCCCTACACAAAACCCTCCCAACTACGTCATCCTGCTTTACCATCGGAACCCTAGCCCTAGCAGGAATACCATTTTTATCATCATTTTACTCTAAAGACATCATCATCGAATCAATACTAACATCAAAAATCAACACCCTACCAATAATCATGGTCCTAATAGCTACTTCATTTACCACAGTATATAGCCTACGAGTAGTAGCCACCTCATTAACAGGACAACCAATACACACACCCTTACCACACTACAAAGAAGACACAAAATGCACCAAGCCAATCTCTAAATTAGCAGTATCAAGCATCATAGCTGGAACCATTATACTACTCACAATAACCCCACCACAACTTACACAAATAACCATACCAACTACATACAAACTCATAGCCCCAATAATTATAATCATCGGCCTCCTATTCGCCTCAAACATCACCCTTATAACACACCTTAAACCCACACAAGCCTCATCCGTTACTTTAATTCATCGACTCACATCAACCACTACTCTATCCAAAGCAGAAGAAGAAGCCACTCGCTTAATGGATCAAATATGATATACAAAACTAGGACCAGAAAGTTTACCCAACCATCAAAAACCTCCAATCATAGCAACAACAACACAAAAAGGACTAATCAAACCCTACCTACTATCATTTGTATACCTTCTAACACTCATTCCAATCCTACTATGACCAACCCACTAACCTAATAATCCGAACAGCTCCCCGACACCATCCACGAAACCATCACTAATACAATAAACAGCGTTAACAACAACCCAACACCAACAAATAAAAAAACACAACATAAACCACTATAGTAAAACAAAGACATCCCACCAAAATCAATACGAACCACCGACAACCCATTTGCATCAGCCGTCTTATCCCCCACCAAACCAAATCATAAATCTGATCCAACTAGTATAAGAACTACAACAAGAAGAATATAATTAAACACATTTACTACCCCCTCCCAACCCACAAAAGCAGCAGGAAAAGGCTCCAGCACCAAAGTCGCAGAATAAGCAAAAATAACTAACATACCACCCAAATAAATAGGAAATAAGACTAAAGACACAAAAGACCCTCCCTTTCACACCAAAACCCCACAACCAAACAAAGCACCTATCAATAAACTCATAATCCCATAATAAGGAGAAACATTAGCAGCTACCCCAACCACCCAAAACACCAAACCAAACCCAAACAAAAACGAAAAATAAACCATATATTCTAATTTGGACTCTAACCAAAACCAACGGCTTGAAAAACCATCGTTGTTATTCAACTATAAGAACAACCCACTAACCCAGAAACATTTAACCACAGAAACTTCAACCAACCATAAAAAACACGAACGCACTATCAAAAACCATTAACAATGCCCTAATAAACCTTCCTAGCCCCTCCAACATTTCAACCATATGAAATTTTGGCTCACTACTAGGAACATGCCTAGCCCTACAACTAACCACAGGCATCTTCCTAGCCATACATTATTCATCAGACATTTCCCTAGCATTCTCATCAATCTCCCACATTCAACGAAACGTGCAATACGGATGATTAATTCGAAATATACACGCAAACGGAGCATCACTATTTTTCATCTGTATGTACCTGCACATCGGACGAGGCATCTACTATGGCTCTTACCTATACAAGAAAACCTGAAATACAGGAGTAATCCTACTCTTACTAGTCATAGCTACTGCATTCATGGGCTACGTCCTACCATGAGGACAAATATCATTTTGAGGGGCCACAGTAATCACCAATCTACTATCAGCCCTACCATACATCGGACACACTATAGTAACATGAATCTGAGGAGGATTCTCAGTAGACAATGCCACTCTAACCCGATTCTTTACACTACACTTCATAATACCCTTCATCATCCTAGGGATGATATTAGTACACCTACTATTCCTACATGAAACAGGTTCAAACAACCCAACAGGATTAAACTCCAACTGCGACAAAATTCCCCTTCACCCATATTTTTCTTACAAAGACCTTATAGGTATTGCTGTGATAATAACTTGCCTACTAACCCTAACATTACTATTCCCATTCTTACTTACTGACCCAGATAACTTCACCCCAGCCAACCCGCTAACCACACCTCCACATATTAAACCCGAATGGTACTTCCTATTTGCTTACGCTATCCTACGATCAATCCCAAACAAACTGGGGGGAGTCACAGCCCTATTACTTTCAATCCTAATCTTATTACTCATACCCACCCTACACCTATCAAAACAACGAACCTCCATATTCCGACCAATAACCCAAACCATATTCTGATGTCTAACAGCAGACCTACTCATCCTTACATGAATTGGCGGCCAACCAGTAGAAAACCCATTCATTTTAATCGGACAAGTAGCCTCCACATTATATTTCGCAATCATCCTAATCATCATACCACTCACACAATTAATTGAAAACAAAATAACAAACTAACATTCCAGTAGTTTACCACAAAACATTGGTCTTGTAAACCAAAAATGAAGTATTACACCTTCCAGGAATGCTCAAAAGAAAAAACCTCAAATTTTCATCTCCGGTCCCCAAAACCGGAATTTTATATTAAACTACCTTCTGATCCTCGACTTCCAAACGGTACCCCCCCCTTCCCCCCCCGGAGGACATACTATTAATGGTAACAGGACATAATATGTATAATAGTACATTCGTCTATCTACCACTAGCATATCACCAGATAATGGAAATGCTTTCATATGCATGCATATATGCATGAAATTTATAGTTAATGGTTACAGTACATACGTATACTTCATTCTTTCAACCATGAATATCGCCACAGTACAAGACTAAGAGCAACTTCTAGCTAGCCTCGAGAAATCATCAATACTTGTCAGTAATATACACTGTTAATAGTGTCAAGTCCATAATATTGGATCGGGTTTTCGTTCCTCTTTAAGAGGCCTCTGGTTGTTTTTTCAGGCACATAAATTGCTACTAGTTCATTCGTTCCTCTTTAAGAGGCCTCTGGTTAAATGAGTTCTATACATACGTTTAATTACTAGGCATCAATTGGTTTTATAGGCATATAGTATTTTTTTATTTCTCTGTTACTTCAAGCCCACATACCTGATAACTGACCCATTCGTTTTAAAGCTGAACATACGTTTAACTAATGATTAATCCTGTTGAATAGATATCTCATAGCGCTATTTCATTCATGATTAGTAGGCATATTTTAACACCATTTTTAAAAAAAACAAATTATTTTCACTAAAAAATCAATTTTTTTTAAAAAAAAAATTTAAATAACTAACTATCTTTGTCGAAAAAACAGACTACTTTTATATAAAAAAATTAATTGTTTTTTATTCAAAAATTTAAACAACTAACTATCTTTGTCGAAAAAACAGACTACTTTTATATAAAAAAATTAATTGTTTTTTATTCAAAAATTTAAACAACTAACTATCTTTGTCGAAAAAACAGACTACTTTTATATAAAAAAATTAATTGTTTTTGTCAACATTCACACACTACCAAGTCAAGTACCGAAAATTAACCCTAAAACACTACCAAGTCAAGTACCGAAAATTAACCCTAAAACACTACCAAGTCAAGTACCGAAAATTAACCCTAAAACACTACCAAGTCAAGTACCGAAAATTAACCCTAAAACACTACCAAGTCAAGTACCGAAAATTAACCCTAAAACACTACTAAATGTAACACTAAAATAAACCTTAAAGAAGTACAAACATTCTAAAC